ATTCTTTCTAATATTTTAGATAGAAGAAACATTTCTTCTATCTAAAATAAAAGAATGTACTCTTCTATCCAAATCTAATTTGCATCGATAAAATAAATCCAAATTCCAGCAGTAGATGAATAATTGCAAATTTTTGTGTGTACGAGATTAGAATAACTTCAAAATAACTGACATAATTTTTTATTTTTCCTGATCAGAAAAATATATGAAAAAGAAAGGAGGTAGAAAAATTTTGGGATTTATGGTTAAAGAAGAAAAAGAAGAAAACAGGGGTTCTGTTGAATTTCAAGTATTCAGTTTCACCAATAAGATACGGAGACTTGCTTCACATTTGGAATTACACAAAAAAGATTTTTCATCGGAAAGAGGTCTACGAATACTTTTGGGAAAACGTCGACGTTTGCTGGCTTATTTGGCAAAGAAAAATAGAGTACGTTATAAGAAATTAATCAGTCAGTTGAATATTCGGGAGCGGTAATTTAATCGTTCTAATTTTTTTCTTATTTTCTTAGTAGTCTTATAGTAGTCTTAGATTTTGCATTTTGATGAGCCTCGTTTTGAGGAATTCATGGAATAATCCATTTTCATGGAATAATGAATTAAGGAAGAAAGGATATGAGTCTACCGCTTACAAGAAAAGATCTCATGATAGTAAATATGGGCCCTCAACACCCATCAATGCATGGTGTTCTTCGACTGATCGTTACTCTCGATGGTGAAGATGTTATTGATTGTGAACCCATATTAGGCTATTTACACAGAGGAATGGAAAAAATCGCGGAAAACCGAACTATTATACAATACTTACCTTATGTAACACGGTGGGATTATTTAGCTACTATGTTTACAGAAGCTATAACGGTAAATGCACCAGAATTCTTAGAGAATATTCAAATACCTCAAAGAGCCAGCTATATTAGGGTAATTATGTTAGAGTTAAGCCGTATAGCTTCTCACTTGTTATGGCTTGGGCCTTTTATGGCGGATCTCGGGGCACAGACTCCTTTTTTCTATATTTTTAGAGAGAGAGAATTGATATATGATCTATTTGAAGCTGCTACAGGTATGCGAATGATGCACAATTACTTTCGCATCGGAGGAGTAGCCGCGGATCTACCTTATGGATGGATCGATAAATGTTTAGATTTCTGTGATTATTTTTTACGCGGAATTGTTGAATATCAACAACTTATTACACAGAATCCCATTTTTTTGGAGCGAGTTGAGGGAATAGGTTTTATTAGCGGAGAAGAAGCAGTAAATTGGGGCTTATCAGGACCGATGTTACGAGCTTCTGGAATACAATGGGATCTTCGTAAAGTAGATCTTTACGAGTCTTACAACCAATTTGATTGGAAAGTCCAATGGCAAAAAGAAGGGGATTCGTTAGCTCGCTATTTAGTACGAATCAGTGAAATGAGGGAATCCATCAAAATAATTCAACAAGCTATAGAAAAAATTCCTGGAGGCCCTTATGAGAATTTAGAAGTCCGACGCTTTAAGAAAGCAAAGAATTCCGAATGGAATGATTTTGAATATAGATTTCTTGGTAAAAAACCTTCACCCAATTTCGAATTATCAAAGCAAGAGCTTTATGTAAGAGTGGAAGCCCCAAAAGGTGAATTAGGAATTTATCTAGTAGGAGATGATAGCCTTTTCCCCTGGAGATGGAAAATTCGTCCCCCCGGTTTTATTAATTTACAAATTCTTCCCCAGCTAGTTAAAAAAATGAAATTGGCTGATATCATGACGATATTAGGTAGTATAGATATCATTATGGGGGAAGTTGACCGTTGAAATGATAATAGATAGGGTAGAAGTAGAAACTATCAATTCTTTTTCGAAATCGGAATTATTAAAAGAAGTCTATGGACTCATATCTATTCTACCCATTTTGAGCCTCCTTTTGGGAATCACAATAGAGGTACTCGTAATTGTGTGGTTAGAAAGAGAAATATCTGCATCGATACAACAACGTATTGGTCCTGAATATGCTGGCCCCCTAGGACTGCTTCAAGCTATAGCAGATGGGACTAAGCTACTTTTTAAAGAAGATATCCTACCATCCCGAGGAGATATTCCTTTATTTAGCATTGGACCCTCTATAGCAGTCATATCAATTTTATTAAGTTTTTTAGTTATCCCTTTGGGATATCATTTTGTTTTAGCCGATCTTAGTATTGGTGTTTTTTTATGGATTGCCATTTCAAGTATTGCTCCTATTGGTCTTCTTATGTCAGGATATAGCTCAAATAATAAATATTCTTTTTCAGGCGGTCTACGAGCTGCTGCTCAATCCATTAGTTATGAAATACCATTAACTTTTTGTGTACTAGCAATATCTCTACGTGTGATTCGTTAAAATAGGATCTTTTTCCTCTAAAATCCATTAACTATTTATCTTCCTTTTCTTATTCTGTATTCGGGTTGATAAGTTAAACTAGATAGCTATATGAGTGAAACAAAACAGCTTATAAATTTGTAGTAAAAAGAAAAAATCTCATTTCCTACGTACAAGAAAAAGTTGAAGTAAACATAAGCAGTATAAACTCTTTATCCCAAGGTTGATTTTTTTTAATTAGTCATCATATCTTGAAGCGGGCAAGAATAAAGGATTCGCGATATGGAATTCCATTACTAGAATATTTCTAGTTATTACTATAACTTATAATCATAAGAAGAATCCATCAAAAGTTAGTGAAGGGTTAGGAACACTAAAGTACATAAAGGATTAGTAATGGGGAATCTAAGACATTAGAGATTTTTCCCCATAAAAGGAATCATAATAAGGACTTGAAATTAGTGGAAATTATCAAGTAGTACTTTCTTCAGATTCTGATCCAGAGTATGTTCCTATTCACTTGTTAAGGAAATGGCTATAAAGAACGAATTAACCCTTTATCCCTTTTTTCTTTTTAAATACCCCCTGAAAGAAGAGTAGGACAAAAGATATGGAGTGCAATACAAAAAAATTTGAATTATTTCCTCCCTCTATACATATTCATACAGAATTCCTCATGAACTAATGCCCAAATCTTTTCATTTATTAATTTAATTCCTATAACAAGTGTTTTATTCCAAGATTAAGTTATTACTAAACAAAGAAAAAAAATTTATTATATATATTATAAAGGATGAGATCAATTCCGAAGCGCTTTTTCTTATTCTAGCAGACAGAATTCCTTTGGTCTAATTTAGGACTTTCCAATATATTTTATTTGACCTAATTCTATCTACGCCCTGGGGGCTAATAATGAAACGAAACAGTCGTCTCCTTTTTCTGATCATAGAGAAGCCGTATGAAGCTAGGGTTTCATGTACGGTTTTGGAATAGCGATGGAAACTGTGATGTTATCATCGACTATGATTATCTAACAGTTCAAGTACAGTTGATATAGTGGAAGCACAGTCTAAATATGGTTTTTTTGGATGGAATATTTGGCGCCAGCCTATAGGTTTTCTGGTTTTTCTAATTTCTTCTTTGGCAGAATGTGAAAGATTACCCTTTGATTTACCAGAAGCAGAGGAAGAATTAGTAGCAGGTTATCAAACCGAATATTCCGGTATCAAATATGCTTTATTTTATCTTGTTTCTTACCTAAATTTATTAGTTTCCTCTTTATTTGTAACAGTTCTCTACTTAGGCGGGTGGAATTTCTCTATTCCCTATATATCCTTTTTTGATTTTTTCCAAATGAATAACGCAGTTGGAATTTTGGAAATAACAATGGGTATCTTTATTACATTAACTAAAGCTTATTTATTTCTATTCATTTCTATCACAATAAGATGGACTTTACCCAGGATGAGAATGGATCAGTTATTAAATCTTGGATGGAAATTTCTTTTACCTATTTCCCTGGGCAATCTCTTATTAACAACCTCCTCCCAACTCGTTTCACTATAAATAAGATAATACAATAACAGTAAGAATATTTTCAACACAAAGGCTCTCTCAAACAAGAGAAAGAAATATATATTTTTCATAGATATTTAGAATGAATATGTTCCCTATGGTAACTGGGTTCATGAGTTATGGTCAACAAACAATACGTGCTACAAGGTACATTGGTCAAAGTTTCATAACTACCCTATCCCACACAAATCGTTTACCTATAACGATTCATTACCCTTACGAAAAATCAATTACACCGGAGCGTTTCCGGGGGCGAATTCACTTTGAATTTGATAAATGTATTGCTTGTGAAGTATGTGTTCGGGTATGTCCGATAGATCTACCCCTAGTAGATTGGAGATTTGAAAAAGATATTAAAAGGAAACAATTGCTTAATTATAGTATTGATTTCGGAGTTTGTATATTTTGTGGCAATTGTGTTGAGTACTGTCCGACAAACTGTTTATCAATGACTGAAGAATATGAACTTTCTACTTATGATCGTCATGAATTGAATTACAATCAAATTGCTTTAGGTCGGTTACCAATCTCCATAATGGAAGATTACACAATTCAAACAATTAGGAATTCGACTGAAAGTAAAATAGACGAAGATAAATCTTCGAATTCAAGAACGATTACTGATTACTAAACTCGTATTTTTTCTTTTTGTTATAAAAATATCCTAATCCCTTTTTCCTTCCTTGAATCCTTTAGTTTTAGTCAGTTCATGAAAAATTTTATACTATTTTAATTTCTTTTTATCCATAATGGATTTACCTGGACCAATACATGAGATTCTTATGCTATTTGGGGGATTTGTTCTTCTACTAGGAGGTCTAGGAGTAGTATTACTTACCAACCCCATTTATTCTGCCTTTTCGCTGGGATTAGTTCTTGTTTGTATATCCTTATTCTATTTTTTATTAAATTCCTACTTTGTAGCTGTGGCACAACTTCTTATTTATGTGGGAGCCATAAATGTCTTGATCATATTCGCTGTAATGTTCGTAAACGGCTCAGAATGGTCTCAAGATAAGAATTATTGGACTATTGGAGATGGGTTCACCTCAATCGTTTGTATAACTATTGTTTTTTCACTAATGACTACTATCCCAGATACATCATGGTATGGAATTCTTTGGACTACAAGATCAAACCAAATAGTAGAACAGGGTCTCATAAATAATGTTCAACAAATTGGGATTCATTTAGCAACCGATTTTTATCTTCCGTTTGAACTCATTTCCATAATTCTTTTAGTTTCTTTAATAGGTGCAATTACTATGGCTCGGCAATAATAAAAGTTAGAAAGAGTAAAAATTATAAGAATTGCAAATCTAAAATAAATAACTAAAGAATCACAATTTTTATTTAGTAAAAACCATCTACCGCCAACAAATACCTTCTTTTTTTTCTCTTTTGTTGTGTAATTGTTCTATTGTAATTAATTGAATCGGTTCAATTCTTGTACTCATATTGAAATGAATCGAGATTGATAAGGAGTTAATTAATGATGTTTGAGCTTGTACTTTTTTTGAGTGTCTATTTATTTTCGATTGGTATCTATGGATTGATCACAAGCCGAAACATGGTTAGAGCTCTAATATGTCTTGAACTTATACTGAATTCAATTAATCTAAATCTCGTAACATTTTCTGATCTATTTGATAGTCGCCAATTAAAAGGAGACATTTTCGCAATTTTTGTGATAGCCCTTGCGGCTGCTGAGGCCGCTATTGGACTATCCATTCTTTCTTCCATCCATCGTAATAGGAAATCAACTCGTATCAATCAATCTAATTTATTGAATAATTAGACTATGGAATAATTAGACTTTTTAATAATTAGACATAAAATCCTCTAAACAAAAGGCGCATATAATAATATGGAATATTAACATGAATAGAAATCAATACTATTTTCTTAGTATTATTTGAGAATAGACATTTTCTTTAAGTAGTTAAGTAGGTTATTGCATAGTATTCTTTTTTCATTTAAAGGAATTTTTGTAATTCATTGATATTGCAATTTGAATATTGCAATAATTTATAGTGAAAAGACGATAGCCAATTTAGTGGCTAATTCGAATTCATATGTACAATTAGTATAATTCTGATTGTTGAAGTCCAAAATTAAAGTCTCTTGGCTCTTTTCACGCTTTCTCACAAACGGATTAAAAAATAGATTATTATTTTTGAAGTTTGGATAAACCATTGCTTCGTCTGGTGTCTACAATATATATTACTCATATAATACTAATTTTATTTTTACCAGATCGAAAATTTTTATGTTGAAAAGAAAAATTTATAGATCCAATGTCACATTCCGTAAAAATTTACGATACATGTATAGGATGCACTCAATGTGTACGAGCTTGTCCAACAGATGTATTAGAAATGATACCCTGGGATGGATGTAAAGCCAAGCAAATTGCTTCCGCGCCGAGAACCGAAGATTGCGTGGGTTGTAAGAGATGCGAATCCGCTTGCCCGACAGATTTTTTAAGTGTACGTGTTTATTTAGGGCCTGAAACAACCCGTAGCATGGCTTTATCTTATTAATACGTTACAAAAAACTTCATTTGAATCGTCTGATTCCTCTTTACCGAAGAAGCCTGTGCTCGAAATAATCGAGCACGGGCTTTTCTGGTCAAAACGTATCTTGTCTTTATCACTTTATCATGAGTTATTTTCCTTGGTTAACAATACTTGTTGTTTTGCCGATATTTGCGGGTTCATTAATTTTCTTTTTACCTCATAGGGGAAATAAAATCGTTAGGTGGTATACTATATCTATTTGTTTATTAGAATTCCTTCTAATGACTTATGCATTCTGTTATCATTTCCAACTGGAGGATCCCTTAATCCAATTAAAGGAAGATTATAAATGGATAGATATCTTCGATTTCCACTGGAGATTGGGAATCGATGGACTGTCATTAGGATCTATTTTATTGACAGGATTTATCACTACTTTAGCTACTTTAGCAGCTTGGCCAGTTACCCGGAATTCGCGATTATTCTATTTCCTAATGCTCGCAATGTATAGTGGTCAAATAGGATTATTTTCTTCGCGAGACCTTTTACTTTTTTTTATCATGTGGGAGTTAGAATTAATTCCTGTTTACTTACTTTTATCCATGTGGGGGGGAAAGAGGCGTCTATATTCAGCTACAAAGTTTATTTTGTATACTGCAGGCGGTTCCATCTTTTTCTTAATCGGAGTTCTGGGTATGGGCTTATATGGTTCCAACGAACCAGGATTAGATTTGGAAAGATTAATTAATCAATCATACCCTGCAACCTTGGAAATACTTTTATATTTTGGCTTCCTTATTGCTTATGCTGTCAAATTGCCGATTATACCCCTACATACGTGGTTACCGGATACCCATGGGGAAGCGCATTATAGTACATGTATGCTTTTAGCGGGAATCTTATTAAAGATGGGAGCATATGGATTGATTCGGATCAACATGGAATTGTTACCTCATGCTCATTATCTATTTTCGCCCTGGTTAGTAATAATAGGAGCGATCCAAATAATCTATGCAGCTTCAACTTCTCTTGGTCAACGAAATTTCAAAAAAAGAATAGCCTATTCCTCTGTATCTCACATGGGTTTCATAATTATAGGAATTGGTTCCATAACCAACATTGGACTCAATGGAGCTATTTTACAAATATTATCCCATGGATTTATTGGTGCTACACTTTTTTTCTTGGCAGGAACGGCTTCTGATAGAATGCGTCTTGTTTATCTCGAAGAACTGGGGGGAATATCTATCCCAATGCCAAAAATTTTTACTATGTTTAGTAGTTTTTCAATGGCTTCTCTTGCCTTACCAGGAATGAGTGGTTTTGTCGCAGAATTAGTAGTCTTTTTTGGACTAATTACTAGTCCAAAATTTCTGTTAATGCCAAAAATGCTAATTACTTTTGTAATGGCAATAGGAATGATATTAACTCCTATTTATTTATTATCTATGTTACGCCAGATGTTCTATGGATACAAGCTATTTAATGTTCCAAACGAAAATTTTGTGGATTCTGGACCACGAGAACTCTTTATTTTAATCTGTATCTTTTTACCAGTAATAGGAGTTGGTATTTATCCAGATTTTGTTCTCTCCCTATCCGTTGACAGGGTAGAGGCTCTCTTATCCAATTATTATCCTAAATAGGTTTTTTTACTAGTCCGCTCTATTAATGCAGAAGTCTAATTAGATCTATCTTGAACTTGCATTTTTGAGAACCCTTTGAGAAGGCGTTCAAGGGGTTCTCAAATAAAACAAAAAAGTAAAAACCTTCATGAAATGAAGGTTTTTATTTTATGTAATCATTTAGGTGTTAATATAAACGAACCATAACTATGTAAACCTATTCCTAATAGATTGATACCAAAATAGCAGATCCAAATTATAAGAAATCCTATCGAAGCTACAAGTGCAGAATTCGTACCCTTCCAATTTGGATTTGTTCTACTATGTAAATAAATTGCAAATATGGTCCAAGTAATAAATGCCCAAGTTTCCTTAGGATCCCAATTCCAATAGGATCCCCACGCCTCATTAGCCCAAACTGCTCCACAAAGAATACCTATGGTTAAAAGGGTAAATCCTAGACTAATGACACGATAACTCCAAGAATCCAAACGCTCCGTTAATTGATATTTGTAATAATTTGGGAATGAAGGAACAGAGGTGCTTTTTAAAGCACTTCTTTTTGCAGAAAAATCACTAAAGAAAAATGTTTTATTTAAAACATTTTTTTTCTTTTTAGAAAAGAAATGGAAATTCTTTCGAAATCTAATGATTAGAATAGCGGCAGATAATAAGGATCCGCACAAAAGAGTTGCATAGCTTAGTAACATCATACTGACATGCATCATTAACCACTGAGATTGGAGAGCAGGTACTAGTATTGTGGATTGATGCATTTCAGTTAAAAGACCCGATGTGGCAAAGCCTTGCGTTAAAATAGTACTTGGCGTAGTTATTGTGCTTAAATCATTTTTATAGTTCTGTATCTTAGGAATGGTATGAAGAATATACAGAGCCCATGAAAGGAAGATCAACGACTCATATAAATTACTTAATGGAAAATGTCCCGAAGAAGCCCAGCGAGAAACTAGGAATCCTGTTATAGAGAAAAAAGTAACTATCATTCCTTTTTCTAACGAATCACGTAATCCCCCAAGTTCACGAACTAATAAGGTTATTAAATGAATCGTAATCACAATGGAAATGGTTGAGAAGGAGATATGATTTAATATATGTTCTAAAGTTGCAAATAGCATAAGGGGAGGGTCTCATTACAAAATTGTAAATTTCGAATTGAATCCATTTTCTAATCTATTGTATTCTTTTTCGAGAATGCCGCCACTCGGATTCGAACCGAGATGCTTGAGCACTGCTTCCTAAGAGCAGCGTGTCTACCAATTTCACCATGGCGGCGAACTTCAAATAATAGGTAACTTAAAAGAATAATAGCTATTATCTTGCAAATCGTCGAGATTGGGAAAGTCCATAAAATTTAGGAACATTTAGAGTCTTCATTAAAATATACTTCATTTAGTAGTATCATTGCTATTTTTTCCTAATTAGTTTCTCCTTTAAATTTTGGAAATTATTTCAATAAAATCGACAAAATCCAAAAAGGTTTGTTTCTATTTAATGATTAAATTAAAATGGATAAATAGAAAAGGCTTTTTGGATTTTTGAAAAATTTATAGAATGAAAGTCTTTATGCTCTTATTAATAGGATTTACTAACATTAAACCAATGATTTTGGAGAAAATAGATGGAAGTGGTAAGTCCTATTGCAAGAATACTCCACTTTTCATAATAGAATATGAGAATTCTATTATGAAAAGTTTATTGATCAAGAATACTTAGCACACAGTATATCAAAACTTTTATTCCATATAGCAGATATCAGAGGGGTTTGTTCTAAGGATATTGTGTTGAGTAATTCCACACATAAAAGTACATTAATTAATTAATCCAAATTATTCATATTAAATAATTGGAATTATTTTTTGATAGGTCAATTCAGATTATTCCAAAACCTTATTATTTGGTTGTTTGTTGCCCAGAAAAACCCTTTGGTTTTGGATGCTCATTGCCGCTCGAAAATAATTTTGATTTTGCTAAAGAATAAGCGTGTACTATGGAAAAATAAGTCTTTTTCTTCCAAATATTTTTACGAATACGCTTTTTTGACATTGAAGTACGTTTTTTTGGAACTGCCATTCAAAAAGGAAATTACTTTTTTCTAGTTGTATGTGAAAGACATATATTGCCACAAATAAATCCTTCTTTCTTCTTTTTTTTTTATTTGGTATTTATACTTAAATATTGAAAGATACTGAAATTCTGAATTATTTTTTACTGAAATTCTTGTCTAATACGGATAATACAAGAATTTCAGTAAATTTTTTTTTCGTATATAATATATTTTATACTTTGTTTTAATAATATAGAATATATAGAAAGGTTTCCCATTTAAATCTATTTATAGATATTTATATATCAAGTATACTCCATATATAGATATATGGTATGGAAGCCTATCCCCTATATAAGATAAGACGGGTCGATAAAAAGAAGGGAAAATTAAAATAGTTAATTAAGTTCAGAATGGTATTCCATAATGGAATTCCAACCAAAACCAAAAATACTGAGTCTCTTAAACAAGGCATTCTAAAACTTAGGTAATTATAGTCATTAGGATTTCAGTTCTATATGAAGTAAGGACTATTTGATAATTTCTTATAAACATGGGTTTTCTTTTTATTGGAATTCAATTAATCAGTTACGAAACAAGAGAGCTGCTTCATCTTTGTTTTAAAGAAATATCAAAATTAATAGAAAGTAAAAAAATGCAACCTTTTTTTGTATTTTAATAAATATCCTTATTTAGGTAATAACTAGGTAACGAAGTTATTTGATTAACTTTTTTAATTTAACCAATTAAACCCATTCTTCATTTTTGCTTATTCTTTTTATTTATTCTTTCAGAAAGAGATAAGAATTGGTTTGGTGAATCGGAAACAATTTTATTTTATAGAAAAATTAAAGTAAAAATTTAAATTTCTTTTCTTATGGAACATACATATCAATATGCATGGGTAATCCCTCTTCTCCCACTTCCAGTTATTATGTCAATGGGGTTTGGCCTTTTTTTTATTCCGACAGCAACAAAAAATCTTCGTCGCATATGGGCTTTTCCTAGTGTTTTATTCTTAAGTATAGCTATGCTATTCTCGATTCAACTGTCTATTCAACAAATAAATGGAAGTTCTATCTATCAATATCTATGGTCTTGGACCGTCAATAATGATTTTTCTTTAGAATTTGGATACTTGATTGACCCGCTTACTTCTATTATGTTAATACTAATTACTACTGTAGGAATCCTAGTTCTTATTTATAGCGATGGTTATATGTCTCACGATGAAGGATATTTGAGATTTTTTGTTTATATAAGTTTTTTCACTACTTCTATGTTGGGATTGGTTACTAGCTCCAATTTGATACAAATTTATTTTTTTTGGGAACTCGTGGGAATGTGTTCCTATTTATTGATAGGCTTTTGGTTTACACGACCGATCGCCGCGAGTGCTTGCCAAAAAGCTTTTGTAACTAATCGTGTAGGGGATTTTGGTTTATTATTAGGAATTTTAGGTTTTTTTTGGATAACAGGTAGTTTAGAGTTTAGGGATTTGTTCAAAATAGCTAATAACTGGATTCCTAATAATGGAATAAATTCTTTACTTACTACTTTGTGTGCTTTTTTATTATTCCTTGGTGCAGTTGCGAAATCCGCACAATTCCCTCTTCACGTATGGTTACCAGATGCTATGGAAGGACCCACTCCCATTTCGGCTCTTATACACGCAGCAACTATGGTTGCTGCCGGGATTTTTCTTCTAGCTCGGCTTTTTCCTCTTTTCATATCTCTACCATTGATAATGGCATTAATTTCTTTAGTAGGTACAATAACACTCTTCTTAGGAGCTACTTTAGCTCTTGCTCAGAGAGATATTAAAAGAAGCTTAGCCTATTCTACAATGTCTCAATTGGGTTATATGATGTTAGCTCTAGGTATAGGTTCTTATCAATCTGCTTTATTTCATTTGATCACTCATGCTTATTCAAAAGCTTTATTGTTCTTGGGATCTGGATCCGTTATTCATTCAATGGAACCTCTTGTTGGATATTCACCAGATAAAAGTCAGAATATGGTTCTTATGGGCGGTTTAAGAAAATACATTCCAATTACAAGAACCACTTTTTTATGGGGTACACTTTCTCTTTGTGGTATTCCACCTCTTGCTTGCTTTTGGTCCAAAGATGAGATTCTTAGTAATAGTTGGTTGTATTCCCCCTTTTTTGGAATAATAGCCTCCTTTACTGCAGGGTTAACTGCCTTTTATATGTTTCGGATATATTTACTTACATTTGATGGGTATTTGCGCGTTCATTTTCAAAATTACAGTACCACTAAAGAGGGTTCCTTATATTCAATATCCTTATGGGGAAAAAAGATACCCAAAGGAGTTAATAGGGATTTTGTTTTATCAACAACAAAGAGTGGAGTTTCTTTTTTTTCACAAAATATACCAAAAATTCAAGGTAATACAAGAAATAGGATAGGATGCTTTAGTACGTCCTTTGGGTCTAAAAACACTTTTGCCTATCCGCATGAAACGGGAAATACTATGCTATTTCCTCTTCTTATATTACTGCTTTTTACTTTATTCATTGGATTTATAGGAATCTCTTTTGATAATGGAGCAATGGATAATGGAATATCGGAGTTAACCCTATTATCAAAGTGGTTAACTCCCTCAATAAACTTGACTCAGGAAAGTTCTAACCCTTCTATAAATTCATATGAATTTATTACTAATGCTATTTCTTCTGTAAGTCTAGCTATCTTCGGTTTATTCATAGCATATATCTTATATGGATCCGCTTATTCTTTTTTTCAGAATTTGGATTTAATAAATTCCTTTTACAAGGAAAGTGAAAGTCCGAAAAAGTACTTTTTTGATGAAGTAAAAAAAAAGATATACAGTTGGTCATATAATCGCGGTTATATAGATATTTTCTATACTAGGGTCTTTACCATCGGGATAAGAGGATTAACCGAACTAACGGAGTTTTTCGATAAGGGTATCATTGATGGAATTACCAATGGGGTGGGTCTTGTTAGTTTTTGTATAGGAGAAGAAATTAAATATGTAGGAGGAGGGCGAATCTCGTCTTATTTATTCTTTTTTTTATGTTATGTATCCGTGTTTTTATTCTTTTTTCTTTCTTAACTTAAGGAATTTACGAGTATCTTTTCTAAATAACTATCCTATCCCCTCTCCCTTCTTACCCTCTTCTACTGTCTTTATATCTCCCTCTTATACTTTCTACTATTCTTTCTACTATAATAGTTCGGTTTTCCGCGATTTTTTCCATTCCTCTGTGTAAATAGCCTAATATGGGTTCACAATCAATAACATCTTCACCATCGAGAGTAACGATCAGTCGAAGAACACCATGCATTGATGGGTGTTGAGGGCCCATATTTACTATCATGAGATCTTTTCTTGTAAGCGGTAGACTCATATCCTTTCTTCCTTAATTCATTATTCCATGAAAATGGATTATTCCATGAATTCCTCAAAACGAGGCTCATCAAAATGCAAAATCTAAGACTACTATAAGACTACTAAGAAAATAAGAAAAAAATTAGAACGATTAAATTACCGCTCCCGAATATTCAACTGACTGATTAATTTCTTATAACGTACTCTATTTTTCTTTGCCAAATAAGCCAGCAAACGTCGACGTTTTCCCAAAAGTATTCGTAGACCTCTTTCCGATGAAAAATCTTTTTTGTGTAATTCCAAATGTGAAGCAAGTCTCCGTATCTTATTGGTGAAACTGAATACTTGAAATTCAACAGAACCCCTGTTTTCTTCTTTTTCTTCTTTAACCATAAATCCCAAAATTTTTCTACCTCCTTTCTTTTTCATATATTTTTCTGATCAGGAAAAATAAAAAATTATGTCAGTTATTTTGAAGTTATTCTAATCTCGTACACACAAAAATTTGCAATTATTCATCTACTGCTGGAATTTGGATTTATTTTATCGATGCAAATTAGATTTGGATAGAAGAGTACATTCTTTTATTTTAGATAGAAGAAATGTTTCTTCTATCTAAAATATTAGAAAGAATTTTGCTGATTTATTTATTGCTATATCCAATTTATGGAATTGATACACCATTTAATTGATATCATTTAGCAAAATGAAACACAGCATATGCATCCATCTTTCGGCTCGAGAATTTCACGGGATAAAGATATGGTATAAGAAATAGGCTATTAAGTAACTCTAAATGAATTGTGGATACATCTGTATCCTTAACATACTGAAACGATTGCCATTATTCGTATCAAACCAATAGCGATTCGTACAAGCTAAATCTTCTAATCAATGGTGGGCCAATAATGAATTTTTTTGCATATGTATTAAGACGCTCGGCCTGATTTCGAAATTGTCCAGAGTTTTATATGTTGTTTTCATTGCAAAATGATGGGTCTCCTTCCCTAACTTTCCAATTACGAGTACGAGAATTGAAAGACATGAAAATTCGAAATCCTCTACGACGTCTAGGAGATAGATAGAATATTTTCAGGAACAAGAAAATCAGAAGAATCTTTCTCTCTATTCACTACCATTCCGCGTCATAGTTTGATATAAGAATCCATTTCTCAAAGTAATGGAAACCATTCTCTTATAGGAAATGGTTCGAAAATCCCTATTCCACCTTTTAGGTATCGTGAAAAGTGATACCTGTGAAGATCGTGCATTTCAGTCAAATTCGGATCCGTTTTTTGAGTCCATGATATAACCAAATTGGGTGGATCCTCCATCCGTTTAGCTAAGAAAGAATAGATACAGAGGTGGATAATAGATCGATATGAAGATCATGAGCTGCCCCATAATGAAACCGCCAGTAGTCGCGAATATCTCCTTCTTCCCTAATCCAAGATTGGAGAAAGAAGATCTAAGAGGGACCTATGGAGAATGTGGTC